CAAAGGAAGTCCAAGAGACAGACCCGAATAAAGAATAAATAGTAATCTTTCGCAAAACAAATAAGAAGAAAAAGGATTCTTACTTCGATACAAGAAGAATCGACACAAGAAAAAGGCTTTTTTACCCTTTTCTTGTGCCCAATAGAGGATTACGAAGACCTGCAATTCCTCCTAAAAGGACTTGTTCCTTTTATTGTTCTCGCCTCTGCCTTCGATTCTCTTCTTTTGCATGAAATAAAAATAAGGAATTCCAGAAATCGAGACTTTTTACCAACTTAATGGTAAGAAATCCCGGGATCTAGAAATTCATTTCGTACAATTGAACCTTTTCAAACTGTTTCTTTTTGAGAACCAAAAAGACTTGTGCTAAAATAACAGATCCGAAAAAGAACAAAAGGCCTTGGACGCGTAATGGATCCTGAAGCACTATTTCTGCATCCCCCTGACCAAACCCTCCCACATTAGGATTGCTTGTTAATGGTTGATCAAGCTTGATTGATTCCCCCTCTGAAACAAGAAGTTCTGGCCCGGGAGGTATAATATCAATGACTTGGCGCCCATCCGACGCATCAACTATGGATATTTCATATCCCCCCTTTTCTTTACGTAGTATTTTTTTTACTATACCTGTTGACGTAGCATTATAAACTGTATTGTTACTCTTGCTACCATCGGGATAGATCTGTCCCCTTCCTCGGTTTCCCCCTACATATATGGGATATTTTAAGAAATGAACGTCTTTTTTTGTAGCGGGATCGGGGGAAAGAATGGGAAAGACAATTTCACTATATTTCTTACCGGGAACAGGGCCTATCACAAGAATATTTTTTTTATTGGGACGATAACTCTGAAAAGAGAGATTTCCTATCTTTTCTTTCAACTCAGGAGAAATACGGTCGGGCGGCGCTAATTCGAATCCCTCCGGCAAAATAAGAACAGCACCCACATTCAACCCTCCCTTTTTTCCATTAGCAAGAACTTGTTTCAGCTGCATATCATAAGGGATTCGAAGAACTGCTTCAAATACAGTATCGGGAAGCACAGCTTGGGGAACTTCAATATCCACGGGCTTATTAGCTAAATGGCAGTTGGCACATACAATTCGTCCAGTTGCTTCCCGCGGGTTTTCATAACCCTGCTGCGCAAAAATGGGATATGCATTTGAAATAGATGTCCGAGTTATTACGTATATCATGATCGATACAGAAATCGATCGAATCATCTGTTCCTTTAACCAAGAAAAAGTATTTCTATTTTCCATGTCCAATCGCGGATCCCGGAATTTCTACAATAAATTAGATAGGTAGCTAAGTTAATCTAGTTCCCTATACACGAGTCTGTTGTCATTCTACTGCAACAGTTGTACTGGAATGATGAATACCTTGAGCAGGTAGAAGTAGAAATAGAAAGAATTTTGCTAAAAAGAAAAAAGGCTTTCTTTCTAAAGGAAGATAAATCCTAATTTTATTAATATTAGGAAAGCCAATTATGCTTCACTAATTGAATGATAAATGACTACAAGCGAAGGAGATAGACGGTTTAAACAAAAAAAGACCCAAAATTTCAAACACGTGTCTAGAATCACAGGAAAACTACAAACAAAAATAGTGAAAATTAGCTCGTTAGGAGCCCATCCAAGATCGTTGTAGACCCAACGAATTAGTAGTTCCCAACCGCGGGTGGAGTGAAATCCAACAAAAAAATCCGTAACTAAAAGAATAAAAAAAGCTTTTATTGAGTCATTTAAGTTATAGAAGAATTCCTGAACCCAAGAATTCAAAATGACAAGTTCCTCTTTACCCAGAAAAAAAGAACCACTTAGAATAGCCAAACAGATTATATTTGTTGAGAAATGCAAAATGATATGGAGATGGTCCTCATTATCCATTTTGGCCAATTGTATTATTTCCTTGTGTATTCCTATAGGAGGTTTTTGTACATTTGTCTTCGGTTTCTCTTTTATCATTTCGTCCAAGAGAAAAAGCTCTTCTAATTCTATGAATCCTTCTAGAATCCTTTTCTCTTGAATATCCGTTAAGAGAGTTTCAGGTTGCCTGGTATTCCACCAATTCTTAATCCAAAGTTCCAGACATTTGTTAAAAGAGAAAGAGACTCCCCAGGGCAAAAGTATGATAAATACAAGATATAGGAAAGAAGGCAATGCTTTCTTTTTTTTCATTTTTGATCTGTAAATTGAGTTGTTAATGAATCCGCTTCATTCGCAGACTCTATATGATATTTCTTCTTTTTTTTTCATTTTTTAAGCAAAAATTCTATAACAAGGTTTGAGACCTTGTGTTTGTATCTATTTCTCTTTTTGTATACTAGTGGAATTTCATTGTATTGGGTTCTTTCTTAGATGGAAATGGAGTGGAATAGAGAAATAGAATAAAAAAAAAGCCCTTTCTTTCATATGAAAAGGGAAAAATATTAGGCCATATATCTCACTTGGACAAAACAAATTAGAAGCAATTTTCTCTTATCCGCGGTTGTTCCTTCCTTTAGATAAATACTCAAAATACTTCAATTGGTACGCGCAAGAAATAGGCCAATTCGGCAGCTTTTTGTTCAATTTCTCGTGGAGTAAAAAACTTGTCATCAGTACGAGTCAAGGGAATGACCCCCTGCCCACGTATTTCCATATAAAGGATACGACGAGGATAAAGACCCTCTTTAACCTGAATTCTAATTGATTGGATATCCCGCACAAGGAATCGAAGGAAGATGCGACGTTTTATTCCAGGAAATCCCCAACGAAAAATGCACACTATTCCCTCTTTTCTATCAAATCGGTCATAACCACTGCCTACATTCCACAAAATAGTGCACCACAAATAGGAGCTAATGAATAGTCCCGCGATTCCGTAGAAAGACATCACGACCCCCTGTGGAAAAAAAAGAATTTGTTGAGATGGAAGTACGGATATCATATTCTTACCAAGATAACTGGAAGCCCCAACCGCTAAGAATCCTAATGAACCTAGAAAAAGAATACAGGCCCAGAAAAAATTACCTCTTTTTCGAGAACCTTTTAGAAGTTCTATCCATATGTGTTCTGATCGCCAATTCATATTAGATATACTAAATCCAGCAGCGGTTAATTGAAATTGAGAGAATAAGCTAAATGATTTTGACTTTACTTTTTTTGATTCTGAAATCGCCTTCAGCAGCTAGTACTCCTGTGAAATAATTGGTTAGAGACATTGACTTTCTATTCAAAAAAAATTCCTGGATCCACTTAAAAAAACTCGCTATAGTCGGCTACGCATATGTATGCATTTATGCTCGTAGCCTATATCCGCATCCATAGACGTTTTTCATTTGTGTGTAGAAAGAGCTACATACCCTATCATATTAATATATTACTTACACTACAAAATATTTGTATTATGATCCTGGAAATACATTGAGCAAATTTGGCCCCGTCGGTTCTAGACAATCTTTTTTTTCTGCACATAAAGAAATAAAGAAGACATTGCAATTGCCGGAAATACTAAGCCTACTAAAGGCACGAAAATAGAGGGTAAGTTTAAATCTGTCATAGAATTAGGTGTCTCAATTCCAATTTACTATTTCTATCTATTCAAAATATATCTTAAGATTCTTATGATATAATTAAGTATATCTATTATAAGGAATATTGACTATTGTATTTTTGAGTTTGCAAAATAAAGATTTTTTATAGATAAATAATACTAACTAAAGTATTCTAGAAAAGTATTCTATATCTCTAAAAAAATGAATGGAATGGATAATTTGATTTTTATTTTTCCATTCTCACGGCCTTTCTATCTTTCTAATCGTACTTGAAATTGTATTCAAAAGAAAGCAATTGTGAAAATGAAAGAAATACCTCTTTCAGAATACCCTTTAATTTAAATTTCTCTATCTAGAAGTGGAATAGAATAACCCGGTTGAAGGGTAATGATCATACGTCTGTAATGCATTGTATGTCCCAGAATAGGTCCCATTCTTCTACCCTTTCCGGGTAGTCGATGGCTATTCACAGCTACTACCTTAACACCAAAGAAGAGCTCGACCCAATGCTTTATTTCTGTCTTAGTGGGTCCCGATTCGACATTATTAGAAGTATATTGATTCTTTCCCAATAAATGAAGACTCTTTTCTGCAAATACTGCGTATTTGGTTCCATTATCGTATGATAATACTCTCTTTTGATTTGTATTTGTTTATTGTATTATACCTTTCTATATTCTAGATATATAGAATAGAAGAATCTCGATTTGGCAAGTCTCATGATCGTATCAAGATATATTATATTTAAATTTGGCTCGATCTTTTAAAAGATCGAGCCAAATTTAATTGCAATCAATTAGAAGAATAAAGAAGAATTACTGCATTTCGTAACTCATCTTTTCTCAACCTATTTCGCTTCTTCTTTCGCTTCTTCATCGATGGTATCTACCGGCTTGAAGTCGAATGTGATCGCTTTCCATACTTCACAAGCTGCGGCTAGTTCAGGACTCCATTTGCAAGCTGCTCGGATAATTTCATTACCTTCACGAGCAAGATCGCGCCCTTCGTTACGAGCTTGTACACAGGCTTCTAAAGCCACCCGATTAGCTGCTGCACCTGGTGCATTCCCCCAAGGATGCCCTAAAGTTCCTCCACCAAATTGTAATACGGAATCATCTCCAAAGATTTCGGTCAGAGCTGGCATATGCCAAACATGAATACCCCCTGAAGCCACCGGTATAACACCTGGCATGGATACCCAGTCCTGCGTGAAAAAGATACCTCGAGAACGATCTTTTTCAATATAATCATCGCGCAATAAATCAACAAAACCTAAAGTCATTTCGCGTTCCCCTTCTAACTTACCTACTACTGTACCGGAATGGATATGATCTCCCCCGGACATACGCAATGCTTTAGCTAATACACGGAAATGGATACCATGATTTTTCTGTCTATCAATAACTGCATGCATTGCTCGGTGAATGTGAAGAAGTAGGCCGTTGTCGCGGCAATAATGAGCCAAACTAGTATTTGCGGTGAATCCTCCTGTTATGTAGTCATGCATTATAATTGGAACCCCTAATTCCCTCGCAAATACAGCTCTCTTAATCATTTCTTCGCATGTACCTGCAGTCGCATTCAAGTAATGCCCCTTGATTTCGCCGGTTTCGGCTTGTGCTTTATAAATTGCTTCGGCACAAAAGACAAAACGGTCTCTCCAGCGCATAAATGGTTGTGAGTTTACGTTTTCATCATCTTTGGTAAAATCAAGTCCACCGCGTAGACACTCATAACATGCTCTACCATAATTTTTTGCAGATAATCCCAATTTTGGTTTAATAGTACATCCCAATAAAGGACGACCATACTTGTTCAACTTATCCCTTTCAACTTGGATACCATGAGGCGGACCTTGGAAAGTTTTTGCATAAGCAGGAGGAATTCGTAGATCCTCCAAACGTAGAGCACGTAGGGCTTTGAAACCAAATACGTTACCCACAATGGAAGTAAACATGTTAGTAACAGAACCCTCTTCAAATAGATCTAATGGATAAGCTACATAACAGATATATTGACTGTCTTCCCCAGGAACGGGTTCGATGTGATAGCATCGTCCTTTGTAACGATCAAGACTGGTAAGTCCATCAGTCCAAACAGTTGTCCATGTACCAGTAGAAGATTCCGCAGCTACTGCAGCCCCTGCTTCTTCAGGCGGAACCCCGGGCTGAGGAGTTACTCGGAATGCTGCCAAGATATCAGTATCCTTGGTTTCGTATTCCGGGGTGTAGTAAGTCAATTTATAATCTTTAACACCAGCTTGAAATCCAACACCTGCTTTAGTTTCTGTTTGTGGTGACATAAGTCCCTCCCTACAACTCATGAATTAAAAATTCTCACAACGACAAGGTCTACTCGATATGGACTAAGCGTAAATGAAACCTTTGAAAAATCTTAAAAAAAAATATTCAATTAATATCAACTCATTAAATAAAAAAGGGAATCTGCTTAAGTTAATGAATATGTTTCATTCATATATAATGCGTACACCCTGTGTACGTTCTATCCTATAGGAATTCTATTATAGGAATTCGATAGGAATTGAGTTATTGTTATGGTAAGTTAACATGGTTCATTATTAAACCATAGATTTGATTCACCAAATCCATCATTATTGTATACTCTTTGATAGATATAGCGCAACCCAAACTAATCCCTTAATCCTTATTTTACAATTTTATAAGTTATTATCTTAATAGGCCCCTTTCTTATTTTGAATTAAATACCTAAATACTAAGAAAATTCTCTGTTGACAGCAATCTATGCTTCACAGTAGTATATATTTTGTATATCGAAGTCCTAGACAGGAAAGTAGAAAAGGCAAAGATCCTTGACAAAAGGAAAAATGTCTATGAAAAAAAAAAAAAAAAGATTGATTGAACTTTCCACCGGACTCATTCCATAAGTAAACGAGTGAATGGGATTCGCTTAGGCAACGAAATCAAGTGCTAGTCCCCTTTTCTTTTTTATTGAATTAACTATTTTTATTGAATTAACTAATTCATTTCCTTTTAACTTTTTGATTTTTTGGATATTTTTTTTATTTGATTTGGCATTATTCAACAAGAAAAAAAAAATAAAAATTTCGAAAAATTCCTTTTTTTATAATTATGTGATAATTATGAGAACAAATTCTACTACTTCGCGTCCCGGGGTTTCCACAATTGAAGAAAAAAATGCAGGACGTATTGATCAAATTATTGGACCCGTGCTGGATATCACTTTTCCCCCGGGCAAGTTGCCTTATATTTATAACGCTTTGATAGTCAAGAGTCGGGACACTGCCGATAAGCAAATTAATGTGACTTGTGAGGTACAACAATTATTAGGAAATAATCGAGTTAGAGCTGTAGCTATGAGTGCTACAGACGGGTTAATGAGAGGAATGGAAGTGATTGACACAGGAGCTCCTCTTAGTGTTCCGGTCGGTGGAGCTACTCTCGGACGAATTTTTAACGTTCTTGGGGAGCCTATTGACAATTTGGGTCCTGTAGATACTAGTGCAACATTCCCTATTCATAGATCCGCGCCTGCCTTTATTGAGTTAGATACAAAATTATCTATCTTTGAAACAGGTATTAAGGTGGTCGATCTTTTAGCTCCTTATCGGCGTGGAGGAAAAATCGGACTATTTGGGGGGGCGGGAGTAGGTAAAACAGTACTCATCATGGAATTAATCAATAACATTGCTAAAGCTCATGGAGGCGTATCCGTATTTGGCGGAGTAGGGGAACGGACTCGGGAAGGAAATGATCTTTATATGGAAATGAAGGAATCGGGAGTAATTAATGAAAAAAATATTGAGGAATCAAAGGTAGCTCTAGTCTATGGACAAATGAATGAACCGCCGGGAGCTCGTATGAGAGTTGGGTTAACTGCCCTAACTATGGCAGAATATTTCCGAGATGTTAATAAGCAAGACGTGCTTTTATTCATCGATAATATCTTTCGTTTTGTTCAAGCAGGATCGGAGGTATCCGCCTTATTAGGGAGAATGCCCTCTGCAGTGGGTTATCAACCTACCCTTAGCACAGAAATGGGTTCTTTACAAGAAAGAATTACTTCTACCAACAAGGGATCGATAACTTCGATCCAAGCTGTTTATGTACCTGCGGACGATTTGACCGACCCTGCTCCTGCCACAACATTTGCACATTTGGACGCTACTACCGTACTTTCCAGAGGATTAGCTTCCAAGGGTATTTATCCCGCAGTAGACCCCTTAGATTCAACCTCAACTATGTTACAGCCTCGGATCGTTGGCAAGGACCATTACGAAACCGCGCAAAGAGTTAAAGAAACTTTACAGCGTTACAAGGAACTTCAGGACATTATTGCAATTCTTGGGTTGGATGAATTATCGGAGGAGGATCGTTTAACTGTAGCAAGAGCACGAAAAATTGAGCGGTTCTTATCACAACCATTCTTTGTGGCAGAAGTTTTTACCGGTTCTCCAGGAAAGTATGTTAGTCTTGCAGAAACAATTAGGGGATTTCAACTAATCCTTTCCGGAGAATTAGATGGCCTACCCGAACAGGCTTTTTATTTGGTGGGGAACATCGATGAAGCTAGCACGAAAGCTATAAACTTAGAAGAGGAGAACAAATTGAAGAAATGAAATTAAATCTTTATGTACTGACTCCTAAACGAATTATTTGGGATTGTGAAGTGAAAGAAATCATTTTACCTACTAATAGCGGCCAAATTGGTGTATTACCAAACCACGCCCCCATTAACACAGCTGTAGATATGGGTCCTTTGAGAATACGCCTCCTCAACGACCAATGGTTAACGGCGGTTTTGTGGAGTGGTTTTGCAAGAATAGTTAACAATGAGATCATCATTTTAGGAAATGATGCAGAACTGGGTAGTGACATTGATCCAGAAGAAGCTCAACAGGCACTTGAAATAGCCGAAGCTAACTTGAGTAGAGCTGAGGGTGAGGGTACGAAAGAATTGGTTGAAGCAAAGCTAGCTCTCAAACGGGCTAGGATACGAGTCGAGGCTATCAATTGGATTCCCCCATCCAATTGAAGATAATCCAAAGGTTTCGTTGATACAAAGAAAAAGGAAAGAAGGGTAGAAAAAGTTATTAGATAGCGAAGCGAGGTAAGTCCAATGCTATCTAGTAATTTTTCTACCTACCTACCTACTATTGGATTTGAACCAATGACTCCCGCCGTATGAAAGCAGTACTCTAACCACTGAGTTAAGTAGGCAATTTATCATCACAAAAGAAGCCGCATTACTTCGATCGATTATAGATCGAATCCTTTTTATAAGCAATACCGCTCCTTTATTGGTATGGTATGTAGTAAATAGATCAAAGGGATATCCTATGGCATTACAGAATATTCATCTTGACAAGAAATTATCTATATGTTAAGATATCTCTGACAAGGGCTATAGCTCAGTTCGGTAGAGCAACTCGTTTACACGTGCGCCAATGCTTTTCAAGGGAATTTATTATGCAATCAACATAATTGACCTTATTGCAAAATCAATGTCTTACTTCATGGATTCGAGAGAATAGGAGAACAGTAGCCTGACAAACAGTCGGTTCAGTACGATTCGGATGCCAATTCTGGTGCCTGATCAAATAGAACCCCTATAGATTTGCTAGTTGATAAGGTAAATATCCAGCCCACTCAATGCTAGGCATAATGAGGATAAGGGCCTCCAAAAAACTTCTTTTCGTTCTATGAACTTTAAGGTGTATGAAGTCTCATAGTCAACTCTTGCAGCGGAACGATAGAGACTCCATTTCACTTAGGTTGATTTAATTTAGGCCGGAGGCAGACCTAAGTCAAGGTAATCCTCCTTTGAAACACTTTGGTATTGCTCCTAGATAGATGATAATACAAATAAATCAATCAGAGCACAGGGAGCCATCGTATTATCTTTCTGTAAAGAAAAACTATGGCGGATTAACTGATCTTTACATCAGTTGAGGAAAGAGCCCAATGCAGAAAAATGCATGTTGGGTCTTTGAAACAGTTCGAATCATTTCGATAATAATCCGTTTGATCTGTTTTACCGAGAAGGTCTACGGTTCGAATCCGTATAGCCCTACTAATATAAATATAATAGAGACAGGAAAAGAAAAAAGAATTTCGATCAAATCAATAGAAGGAAAGATCCCTTATCTGATTTGAATTCCATCCTTCTTCAAATAAAATAGGATATGCCCTAAGTCCATAGACTTTCCTATAATGACTGCAACGATTTTCTCAATTTTGCGAATTCCTATTTTGTTTGAAGTATATTACTATAATATCCATTATGTAAAAATGGACATTATCTAAATAGATCTACTTTAAATAGAAAAAAAATAAAAAATAGAAAAAGAAAAAATCGAAAGAAAATAAAAAGAAAGAGTAAATAATAAAACATGATATTCTGTTTAATAATTCTGCAATAGAGTTTTTTTTAGTATTATTCCTCATTAGACTGCATACATTAGTAATCCTATTTTAATTAGGTTCTAATCGAATTAGTAGTAAGTATTTTCTTTTTTATTAAATAGTCTCTGACTATCCTTAAATAAAGGATAGAGCAATTCTTTTTTCTAGAGATTCTAGAGAAAACGAGACAAAGTGAAGCAAAAGAGTTTTCTTTGTATAAGAATTAGGTCTATACCATATCTAAATAGAATGGAAATCCAAAAGAAAGATAGTGGGGATTCCATTAGATGAATCCTTAAGGGAGACATGGCACAAAAGAAACAAAAGCTAAAGTAAGCGCTCTTTGGTTTGAGCAAAAGAGATTCTTGTTTCACCGAGGAAAAGAGAGAAGTTCTGGATAAATTGACAATACCAACTGAATTGACTAATTTCAGTTCTGCCTATTCCACATTAATGGGAGTACATTTATGTTCCTGCTTCACGAATATGATATTTTTTGGACATTTCTAATAATAGCAAGCCTTATTCCTATTTTGGTATTTTGGATTTCAGGGCTTTTAGCCCCGAGTAATGAAGGACCAGAGAAGCTTTCTAGTTACGAATCGGGTATAGAACCCATGGGGGGTGCTTGGTTACAATTCCGAATACGCTATTACATGTTTGCGCTAGTTTTTGTTGTTTTTGATGTGGAAACGGTCTTTCTCTACCCTTGGGCAATGAGTTTTGATGTATTGGGTGTATCCGTTTTTATCGAAGCTTTCATTTTCGTGCTTATCCTAGTTGTTGGTTTAGTTTATGCATGGCGAAAAGGAGCCTTGGAATGGTCTTAACTGAATATTCAGACAAAAAAAAAAAAGAAGGAAAAGATTCCATTGAGACAGTCATGAGTTTGATTGAGTTTCCGTTACTTGACCAAACAAGTTCCAATTCCGTTATTTCAACTACACCAAATGATCTTTCGAATTGGTCAAGACTCTCCAGTTTATGGCCCCTTCTATATGGTACCAGTTGTTGTTTCATTGAATTTGCTGCATTAATAGGCTCACGATTCGACTTTGATCGTTATGGATTGGTACCAAGATCAAGTCCTAGGCAAGCGGACCTAATTTTAACAGCCGGTACGGTAACAATGAAAATGGCTCCCTCTTTAGTGCGATTATATGAGCAAATGCCTGAACCAAAATACGTCATTGCTATGGGAGCCTGTACTATTACAGGGGGAATGTTCAGTACGGATTCCTATAGTACTGTTCGAGGAGTTGATAAGTTAATTCCTGTTGATGTCTACTTGCCGGGTTGCCCACCTAAACCAGAGGCTGTTATAGATGCCCTAACAAAACTTCGTAAGAAGATATCGCGAGAAATTGTTGAGGATCGAACTCTATGTCAAAGTCAAAAGAAAAATCGATGTTTTACTACCAGTCACAAACTTTATGTTCGGCGCAGTACTCATACCGGAACTTACGAGCAAGAATTGCTCTATCAATCACCATCTACTTTAGATATATCTTCTGAAACTTTTTTAAAATCCAAAAGGCCAGTATCTTCCTCCAAATTAGTGAATTAAGAGGGGTTCTTTTGTACAGAAAAAGAAAGAGCAGTGCAATCTTTCAAACTTACATTTGAAGAAATATTTATACAAAAAAGGGGGGAGATCAAGACAATGCAGCAGGGGTGGTTATCTAATTGGCTAGTCAAACACGAGGTCGTTCATAGATCTTTGGGCTTCGATCACCGAGGAATAGAGACTTTACAAATAAAAGCAGGGGATTGGGATTCCATTGCTGTCATTTTATATGTATATGGTTACAATTATTTACGTTCCCAATGTGCTTATGACGTAGCACCCGGTGGATCTTTAGCTAGCGTGTATCATCTTACGAGAATACAGTATGGTATAGATAACCCAGAAGAAGTATGCATAAAAGTCTTTACCCAAAAGGATAATCCTAGAATCCCGTCTGTCTTCTGGGTTTGGAGAAGTGCCGATTTTCAAGAACGCGAATCTTATGATATGGTGGGAATTTCTTATGATAATCATCCGCGCCTTAAACGTATCTTAATGCCTGAAAGTTGGATAGGCTGGCCCTTACGTAAGGACTATATAACCCCTAATTTCTATGAAATACAAGATGCTCATTGAATGATAATAAATTCCTACTCACTTATACAACACAACTCTAGATTTTATTCAAGTCACGGAAGATTTTGCTATTCTGTTCCTAGACGAAACGAAATACCTATTATATTCTAATTACTTCCTATTATAGAAAAAGGTCCAGATAGACTGATCAAAAAAGGGCTTCATTTCGATTTTCCAATTTGGAAAATCACATATTAATTTCCTTCGTATGAACAGAAAAATACAACGACTCAAAGAAGTTCTTACCACGAACTTTGTACCGCGCACATTATTTAGAACAACTAGGAAAGTAAGTATCAAGAAAAAAAAAATATGCTTCGGAATAGCAGAATACAAAATTAATAAGAAATGCAAAAATGAAGCGAAGCAAAGGGCTCCTAATCTCACCTCCTTCTATACTAGAAAGAAAAGAACCAGAGATTTTAACACTTTTTTAAAAAGAAGTGTCTAGAGATTTATCTACTTAGTGTATACTATCTAGATTATTATTGAATATATACCCCAATGCATCTCGAGATATTTGTATCAATATCTATTCGATAGATCCTTTTTTTCTGTGCCAGGAACCAGATTTGAACTGGTGACACGAGGATTTTCAGTCCTCTGCTCTACCAACTGAGCTATCCTGACCCTTTCTTGTGCATCATCCTAGTAGAGTATTTGCATCTATGTCAATTAAAGGGACTAATAAATCAATAAAGTATTCCATTCCTAATTTGGAAATGGGGGGGATAGTCCTATGCATTGTGGACGGCTTACTTAATAATACTTATAAATTGAATTACTAATTGAGATTTTTTGTGGATACTCTAATAAAAAAGAAATCTATTTAATGAATAGCATAAGATCTATTGAGTTCTCTTCGCACTCCTTTGTGAAAGAGTATAACGAGAAAGCTAATGAATCTTGAACCCATTGATAAAAGAGAAAAAAGGATAAGAGAAATACTATGGTTAGGGAATAATGGAGGGTTTGGGGATAGAGGGACTTGAACCCTCACGACTTATAAAGTCGACGGATTTTCCTTTTACTAGAAATTTCATTGTTGTCAGTATTGACATGTAGAATGGGACTCTCTCTTTATCCTCGTCCGATTAATCCTATTTTTTAAATATCTCAAAAACAATCAATTGAAGGATTTGATTACTCAATATTCGAGTGGAATGGATTCACAATAATTCTAAAAAAATTGTGAATTTTCTATTTCATAATCATTCCTAATTTCATTATAAAAAATAAATAAAGAACCTATACTATATTATGGTATGGGTTCTGTGATTAATCGTTTGCTATGTCAGTATCTATACGTGTGTATTAGATGTATAAAGCCCTTCTTTCTCTAATTTAGTAATTTAGAGGGAGTTTCACTACCAACACAACGTAATTAGACCTCGATTCGTTAGAACAGCTTCCATTGAGTCTCTGCACCTATCCTTTTCCTTTGGGTTCTAGTTTGAGAACCACTTGTTTTTCAAAAAAGGGATTTGGCTCAGGATTGCCCATTTTTCATTCCAGGGTTTCTCTGAATTTGGAAGTTACCACTTAGCAGGTTTCCATACCAAGGCTCAATACAATCAAGTCCGTAGCGTCTACCGATTTCGCCATATCCCCATTGCCCTTTTTTTCTTTGAAACCTGGATTCCTTGTGTAATTTCCTACATCTCTTATTTTTTTTTTTTGAATCATTGAATTCATTATTCGACGTAGTCTAGCAGCTCGTCTCTATTCAAGAGACCCCGCTTATTGCAATTGCAATTCAGAATTGAATTGATTCTACCGTTGATATATTTGCAATTCAATCGGAATCAATATATCCAAAAGTTTTTCTCTCCCCCACCCCCTTCTTTCCTTTTTTATAATATTCAAAATCATACTATAACGCTTGATATTCTTTGTTTTTTTTTTTCTAAGTAGAATTTCAAATTTGGAACTAGTTAATAATTAAGATTAATAATTAAGATCTGCCATTTTATGGATTTCCTATATATATTTCTATTTGTTACACTATTTCTGTTATGTAAGCCCACTTAGCTCAGAGGTTAGAGCATCGCATTTGTAATGCGAGGGTCATCGGTTCAAATCCGATAGTCGGCTTTTTTCTCTATTGATGTTCCATGAACAAGAATCTCTTTTTTTTCTCCGAATTAAATGGAGAATCCAGAGTCCATTACGTCGTTCTATCTTACAATTTTGCTAGATACAAAACATTAAAATAAATAATATATATACAAAAAATCCAGATGTTGATGAAATTCCATTTTTTGTGGTACTTTAGTAGATTTTACTCTATTTATCCTTTAGTTTAATTCAGTTTTAATTTCGATGTATTCTGTAATGTAAATACAATGAAATTTATTGTGTAAAATGGAATTTCAATAAAGAAAGGAGTCTTCATGTCCCGTTATCGAGGACCTCGTTTAAAAAAAATACGCCGTCTGGGAGCTTTACCAGGACTCACTAGAAAAACGCCTAAATCCGGAAGTAATCTGAAAAAGAAATTCCATTCTGGGAAAAAAGAGCAATATCGTATTCGTCTTCAAGAAAAACAGAAATTACGTTTTCATTATGGTCTGACAGAACGACAGTTACTTAGATATGTACATATCGCTGGAAAAGCAAAAAAGTCAACAGGTCAAGTTTTACTACAATTACTTGAAATGCGTTTGGATAATATTGTTTTTCGATTGGGTATGGCTTCAACCATTCCTGGGGCCCGGCAATTAGTTAATCATAGACATATTTTAGTTAATGGTTGTATAGTTGATATACCAAGTTTTCGTTGCAAACCCCGAGATATTATTACTACGAAGGATAACCAAAGATCAAAACGTCTGGTTCAAAATTCTATTGCTTCATCCGATCCGGGCAAATTGCCAAAGCATTTGATGGTTGATACATTGCAATATAAAGGACTAGTACAAAAAATCCTAGATAGAAAGTGGGTCGGTCTGAAAATAAATGAGTTGTTAGTTGTAGAATATTACTCTCGTCAGACTTGAGCTTAACGCAAAAGGAAAGGTTCATAGAATTTTTTTCCCCTTCCCCTTTCCCCGAACTAAATCGACCTAAGGCTCTTAATTCGTATTTTCCCATTCAGCTAGCAGAAATAGATTAACCTTAGGATCTTTTTTCTTTTTTGGTATATTTTCCATACTAAAGTAATTTGCTTTAGAGAATTCTATTAAATAAAGGTATTATTGCTCAATAAAATTGTTATTTGATTTGATACATTGTGATCGGTAACGTTGATGAATTAAGAGAAACGGAAAGAGAGGGATTCGAACCCTCGGTAAACAAAAGTCTACATAGCAGTTCCAATGCTACGCCTTGAACCGCTCGGCCATCTCTCCTACATACTCTTATTATGGAAAATAAACTGAGTGAATAGCGAGTTTTCGTATTCCTGCAGTACAGGTACAGCCACAACCGTTGGGGAATTCCAACGGCTCTATTGGAAAAATTCTTTTTTTTATCTAAGTGTAAGGATCCTTTATTTTTTTTACTAGGAATTCCGCCCCCTCAAAAGTTTTTCTTTTTGGAAAAACCAAATAAAAAGAGATATAGAAGAATCCTTATTATTCCATAAGAAAATAAGGGAACCAAGGAACCCTAGAATTCTATTTGCATAAGGTATGTTACGCCATACAATCTAAATAAAAAAGGGTATCGGATAATTAATGACTTTGAAAACAGGAAATAGCTAATGACAGAAGTTGTTGTTGAGAAATAGGAAAGTGGAATGAAATCCAATCTTACTCAAATATTTCATACCTCTTCTTGTCCAACCAGAAGGAAAAGGAGACAATTTGAGCTGAGTGGAAAATCCATAGCTCTCTTATCCATTTAGAGCATATGGAGCTATTTATAAGTTTTTATGTTATTTTGTGATAGAATGCAAATAATTCTATATAGAATGGATTGGGAATTATGCCTAGATCCCGTATAAATGGAAATTTCATTGATAAGACCTCCTCGATTGTAGCCAATATTTTATTGCAAATAATTCCGACAACCTCGGGGGAAAAAAGGGCATTTACTTATTATAGAGATGGTGCGATTTGACTCTTTTTTTTTTTTTGTTTGTTTTTTTTAGCTCTACCCGCATCGCAGTCTCACGAGAAAGAGAGGGGGTTCGCATAGAGATAGAGAGAACAAAATTAGTAAAGGAAACCCACGCTTGGGGAAGGTGAGGTGAACTAACAATTCCTTCTATCGTGTATCCTCGATTGATGTGGCCTTAGATGCTTCAATTGTAGATTTGAGTATTGAGCGAAAGGTTACACCTACAGGATAGGTTCTGTATTACAGGCTAATCCTACTCTACTAGGACCAATAGGCAGCATAGGGGAGAAAAGCACTACACCTCGAAATAGGAATCAACAAGAGAAAAACTTTGTTAAAAATTAACCCCTTCCTGATTGGTATCAGGATTGGGAAGAATGGTTGGGATAGCAAACAACCATCAGGTTTGTACGTTGGATACCCTTATAACCATCAAAGGGCGTTGAAGTGGCTAATTCCTCTAAATAGGAGGCGTTGAGAACAAAGAAATTCCTGGAGCTATCGTTTTCCTATGGCATTAATAGAATTCATTGGTGTTAAGAAAAACCTCTTGGGGGAAGGTTGGCTAGAGATTTCTTGGAAAAATACCAGCCCCTTTCGGTCCATAATGAAATGGGACTAATTCTATTTTCATTCTATAGATTTTTTGCTTAGTACTATGTACAGAAGGGAGGAGCCGTATGAAGCTAAGGTTTCATGTACGGTTTTGGAACGGAGATTTTTTGAATAGAATGAACGACCGTAACGGATGTTGGCTCAATCCGAAGGAAATTATGCGGAAGCTTTGCAGAATTATTATGAAGCTACGCGACTAGAAATTGATCCCTATGATCGAAGTTATATACTATATAACATCGGCCTTATACACACAAGCAATGGAGAGCATACAAAGGCTTTAGAATATTATTTCCGGGCGCTAGAACGAAACCCCTTCTTACCGCAAGCTTTTAATAATATGGCCGTGATCTGTCATTACGTGCGACTATCTCCACTATAGAAAGAAAGACGAAAAAAAGATGAAATTTTCTAGTATTTACTAGAAAAAGGGCTTTCTACATAGGGATCGTCAAAACAATGATTTTGCCCTATCAGCTGTAGGAAGGAAGAACACTTCACGAGAATCAAAATTAAGAAGAAAGTCGAGCCTATACTACTACTCTATGGATAAAGTCTCAAATTGATAGAGAAAGCACCGTAAAGATCAATTAGTGAGCGACTGGGTCGATACAACTAAAAAAAACTGCTTAATTATACCATGATATGGGGCAAAATTTAGGAATCTGCTTATGTAATAGAGCCGATCCACTAAAGGATTAAGCAGCGGTGTAGTATCAGATCCCAAAGATAGTAAGTT